TCCTAGAGCTCCTTGTAAGGCTTGTTGAAAAACTCGTTGTTGGACCTGATTAATCGCTCTTTGTTGTTCAAAATGAAGGGTTTCATTTTTGTAATTTTCTAATCGTTCCAAAGTGTCACAAGTAGCATTAATCAAATTTTCTTTTTCTCGTTCTATCTCAGAGTATCCATTCATTCGATACTCATCTGCTTCTATTTCCACTTTCCGTAAGCGAGTCCTGGCTCTTTCGAGCTGCTCAATGGCCCCTTTACGTAATTCTTCCGAATTTAGAATAGTACTCAAGATCCTCTGTTTTCGATTATCTAATAAATCATTTAATGAAAGTAGATTATCTTACCATTAATTTCACAACTTCCATAATCTCTTCCCGAACCAAACATGAATCTTTCGATTCATTTGGCTCTCACGCTCAATTATTTATTTTATGTTATGGGCATTCCCATATCTTTTTTTTAATGTAATGAGCCTACCCTCTCTTTTCTGTTTATATTCAAAAACATCGAAACTGATATAAGACCAGAATATTAGGAGGACTCTTCCGACCAGACAAAAATCTATAATTGTCAGCAAAGTTCTTTCTTTATTTGTATTTGTTCTTTATTTAATTTCAAATTTAAATTTACAATTTATTTCTATATTTTTTTTTATTTCCTTTTTTTCTTCAAATCCAAAAATTCCTATTTTTTTTTTACGTAGGTCGTCGATTCGGCATTGGAAAAAAAAGAGCAAGATGCCCATTTTTTTAATAAATGGTTCAAATCATTTTATCGATATGAGTGTTCTATATCAGATAAATTACCAACTATTCATTTTTAAACCATTTCGGTACGTTAGTACCGGTAGAAAGAGTACCATGTTTTGCCTGGACTTCAAACAGTTTAGCTTTAACCATGTTAATGGTCTCACATTATTGGTTGATAGAGAATCAAATTTACCAATAAGTCACGAAATGCTATGGTTCTTACATATGATTTCTGAATTTATTCAGAAATAATTCGTTGAGATCGTGCACTTTTTTTCCTATTTATCCTATAAAATGAATAAAATACCATAAATAAAGTGCAGTCGGATGGATCCAACCTATTCTTGAAATACACAACTCGCACACACCCCCTTTCCAAAAAAAATCAATACACCAAGCACTACACTTAGATTTATTGGATTTGTTGCTAAAATATCGGTATTAAACCCGAAACTCCCGGCGGATGGCCAGTGACCCAAGGAAAGGAAAGAATCGGTTACATTTTTCATATGCTCTCCTCTTATAGATAGGACTAACAAAGAACAGAGTTCTTTTTGTATCACTTCGTCGTCCCTTTTTTGATCGATTTCTTTTTTTTTATTATATAAATTTTATTTCCATTTTTTTTTTTTATGGGAGTAGATTAAATCTAGTAATTTAATTTGATAATTTTTAAATTTCTTACTTGAAGTTTCCAATCCAATAAAATACTTATTAGGTTAAGTCTTGGGTCTCATGTCAATTGTGAAATATCTCGTTTGTTGAAACGATTCCTAAAAAAAGTAAAAAAAAGGTTTCCATTGTACTAAGCTAAGGACGCGAAGGAAGAAAACGAGCGGATCCAGTAATTACTCATCCTCAAAACAGTCCTTCATTTCCTGGGGTATTGTCTCAACAAATAAATAATTGTAGGAGTAAAGCGTTGATATAATTAGAAGAAGCAAACAGCAATTCTGAGTTAATAAAATAAGAAAAAAGTATAGCGAGTTAAAAAAATAAGAAAAAAAGTATAGTATGTAAGGTACTTTTTTACATTTCTAGGATTAAACAAAAGGATTCGCAAACAAAAGCGCTAACGCCACGACCAGTCCATAAATTGTTAAAGCTTCCATAAAAGCTAGACTAAGCAATAAAGTACCTCGTATTTTACCCTCCGCTTCTGGTTGTCTCGCAATACCTTCTACAGCTTGGCCTGCAGCAGTACCTTGACCAACTCCAGGTCCAATAGAAGCAAGCCCTACGGCCAATCCAGCAGCAATAACGGAAGCGGCAGAAATCAGTGGATTCATGGTAAGTTCCTCGCACCAAAAAAAAAGAAATGGTTAATGATACAATCAACCAATGAATTTTTACTTAATTTTTTTTATCATTTTTTTTTTTTCATTAAGGTTTTATCATTAAGATCTATCTGATTAAGATCTATCGGGTCGAAATAACTAAAAACTCCGAATTGAAATGATAATATTACTGAATCGTCAGAACTATTTTGATATCTCATTTTGAGTTTCTACTCATAATGGAGTTTTTGTAAATACATATGTATACGGTTCTAGTTATTGCATTTCTTTGTTTCGAACCATTCTTTCATTCAATTCTTCTTTCCTTTCTTTTTTCTTCTAGATACTATCCTTGAGTTCATCTCTTTTTTGCATTTCATTCAATCCACAATCACAGACGAAACAGAAGGACTTATCTTGGAACTATATAAATGCAGTGAACCGCAATCAAATCAATCAATAATATATATATAGGGTTAATATATATATAGGGTTAATATATATATAGGGTATATAATAATATATATATTAGGAATAGTCCTATATAACTAGTAAATATCTAATATCACATATACATTTGTTTCTTCCATAACGTAAACCACCCGCATTTTATATTGAATCGGATTCTAGAATCATTCCTCGAAACAGACGCAGGGGCTGGACTTATAGAGATTACATACATCTAGTGTGACACCCCAACCCATCTTTTTTTTTACAATTCCGCCGTCTATCTTTTTTCCTACGACTCTAGGTCGTATATTCATACGTATTTGTATTTGTATCTATTATGTTCCCCAACCAAGTGGATTATCTTGAATCATGCATGAATTGGGATAAGCTTAAAAAAGACTATTTCGAAAACTAGTCAATGATGACCCTCCATGGATTCACCTATATAAGCCGCGGCTAACGTTGCAAAAATAAGAGCTTGAATACCACTTGTAAATAATCCAAGAAGCATAACAGGTATAGGAACTACTGAAGGGACTAAAGAAACAAGAACAACAACTACTAATTCATCAGCCAATATATTCCCGAAAAGTCGAAAACTAAGAGATAAAGGTTTTGTGAAATCTTCTAGGATGTTAATTGGTAAAAGTATTGGGGTTGGTTGAATGTATTTCCCGAAATAACCCAATCCTTTTTTGGTAAGACCCGCATAAAAATATGCCGCTGACGTGGGTAAAGCTAAAGCAACAGTAGTATTTATATCATTCGTAGGCGCAGCTAACTCCCCATGAGGTAATTGTATGATTTTCCAAGGTAAAAGAGCACCTGACCAGTTAGAAACAAAAATAAATAAGAACATAGTTCCAATAAAGGGAACCCAAGGACCATATTCTTCTCCAATCTGAGTTTTGCTCAAATCTCGAATAAATTCAAGGACATATTCGAAGAAATTCTGACCGTCGGTCGGAATGGTTTGTGGATTCCGAACAGCTATGATGACTGAACCTAATAAGATAGCAATTACGACCCAAGAAGTGATAAGTACTTGGGCATGGATTTGTAAACCTCCTATTTGCCAATAGAAATGTTGGCCTACTTCTACACCCGATATATCGTATAACCCTTTGAGTGTTTTAATGGAACATGGTATAACATTCATATTGTCCTCTGACAGAAATTGAACTTCAAAAAAGGAATTATTTTGATTCAACCATCTATTTCTCAACTCACTAACTTGAATCATTAATCGTATATTTTATTTACGATACCAAGAAATTACATAACATCATAACATAATATCAATATCCTCAGTACTTTTTTTTATCTCTTTTTAAAAATTCAAAAATAGTAACCGATCCAATAAATCTATGGAGTTGCCAAATAATTAACTAATCTTATTATTCTTAATGATAATCAACGATTTCTTATATAGCTAGAACGACCCTCACGAATTGCAGATACTAATTTGTTAAGAATCAATCGGATTGAAGCTATAGCGTCATCATTTGCTGGAATCGAAATATCTGCGAGATCTGGGTCACAATTTGTATCGATTAAACAAATTGTCGGAATCCCCAAAATGACACATTCTCGAAGAGCCGTATATTCTTCTTGCTGATCAACGATGATCACAATATCAGGCAACCCCGTCATATATTTGATCCCACCGAGATATGTTTGCAAGGTAGATAATTTTCTCTTCAACATTGCTGCATCTCTTTTGGAGAGACAGTTGAGTTTCCCCATCTTTTGTTCTGCTCTTAAGTCCCTGAACTTGTGAAGTCTCGTTTCCGTAGTGGACCAATTCGTTAACATACCACCAAGCCATTTTTTATTAACATAATGACACCGAGCCCTTATTGCAGCTGATGCTACTGAATCCACTGCTTTATTTTTTGTACCAACGATTAAGAAGTTTTTTCCCCTACTTGCTGCATCAAAAACTAAATCACAGGTTTCTGATAAAAAACGAGCAGTTCTAGTGAGATTTGTAATATGAATACCTTTACGCTTTGCAGAGATGTAAGGGGCCATTCTAGGATTCCATTTCTTAGTACCATGACCAAAATGAACTCCTGCTTCCATCATCTCTTCCAAATTGATGTTCCAATATCTTCTTGTCATTTTTCCCCAGCCCAGACTTCTTTTTTTTTTTAACAAAGAGACGAGGTAACCTGAAATAAATAATTGTTCCGATGGAACCTTCTACGGGGGATTGACCGTTGATACACGACCCAAACCATTAATTTCTTTTAATTACTTATTTTATTTATTACCAATTTAATTACTTATTTTATTTTTTACCAAATCAATAATCGGACCAGATAATTGAAAGATAGTTAAAGTGAAAGAAAAGAATCTGCTCTTAGGAATCATTAAATCGCGTAAATGATTGTTCTGATGTCTCATGGAAATTTGTCTCATGGAAATTGTTTTGGACGTAAGAACAAAATAATTCTCTATGGTGTAACAAAATATCTCTTATTTCCAACTCGAATAGATTCTTTCTTTTGATTTCCAAATGAATGTTCTTGTCTTGCCTTGAAGGGTGTACTAATTTTTGGAATCCGGTACCAACAGGTATAATCCCCCCCAGAACAACGTTCTCTTTCAGGCCTTTCAACCAATCAATACGACCTCGTAGAGCAGCTTTTGCTAAAACTCGAGCGGTTTCTTGAAAACTTGCTTCGGATATGAAACTTTGAGTATTTAGAGATGCCCTCGTTATTCCCAATAAGATTGCCCGATAACGGATCGCTTCGTCCAAAGCACGCCCTGCTCGTTCCGCTCGCAAAAAGCCGATTAATTCTCCAGGTAAAAAAACATTAGACATTCCATCTTCTGAAACCAAGACTTTTGATGTTACTTGACGTACAATAATTTCTATATGTCTATTATGGATCTGTACCCCCTGGGATCGATAAACCTTTTGGATCTTATTAACCAAAGAGATACGACTTTGGGCTATGGTTAGCTCAGCTCCAATCAAGAATCCCCAGGGGATTCCAAGAATTCTTTGTATACGTTCGTTCCAACCTTCAACTCTCCTTTCTAGGTTCATCGATATTGAATCAATCGAACGCACTTCTAAGATTTGTTCCACTTTTGGAAGACCTTGCGTTATGTCACCAGATCTCGATTTTTCATATATAAATGTAACTAATGTATCTCCTTCGTAAAGGATTTCTCCATAATGGCTATGAACAGTTGCTCCTGGAGTGGCCAAATAGGGTTTAGCTGATCTTATAACTAAGGAGTCAACATGAACAATTAAAATTTGACCAGATTTTTTTACGTGTGATTCGTATTTGAATAGACATACATTTTCACAAATAAATTGTCCAAGGCTAATTATTGTAGATGTCTCTTCACAATAATCGTGATGGAGAAAGCACCAATTCAAATGGAATGGATTCCAAATTATGTTACCGCATGGATCGGGATTATAAATCCTCCTATTTTCATCTATTAAACAGTATTTAAGTACTTGGAAAGTCTGTTTAAAATTGTCAAGTAACAAATATTTCTTTAACAAGATATGATTATGAGTTATTAAATAGTAAGATGAAAAAAAATTCGCTATTTTAGGGACAATAGTCCCTAAGGGACCCAGTAAATCCCTAATTTTGATTATGGGATCTGATTCTTTTGTCACATTGTTATATTTCGAACCATTGAATGGACCAATTCGAGAACAATTGGATGATGACAAAATTATCAAAGATTGGCATTCATTATTTCGATTCAACAAAGTACCAATACCAATAGTTCTTTGATGTTGGGTAAGTGATTGAATCTTCGCCTTGGAATAAAAAGGATTGATATTGGTGCGATCTAATCCATTATCGGAAATCAATACGTAACTTGCCCTATCATACCTTTTTCCGGTATACGAAATAGTGGACTTGACTAACTCAATTCTTATGAAATCGCGAATCAGATCATTTGTCCTTACCTCAACAAAGGAAGCATGAACCTCTTCTATAGAACCATTTTTTTCTTGGTCCCAATTCAATACTAAGCAAGTTCGAACTAATTGAATACTTGTGTGATAAATTCCTCGAATTGACTTGCCATTTCCATAAAGGATATAATTGACAACTCTAAGTTGGACATTATCCTTTTCCTGCAAGAGATCCCGAGGGAAAAGTGTTGCTAAATTTATTCCATCAGCTATTTCATATGTGACTACGGACCGAACCGAAACAAAATACTTTTTCTTGGTGGGTGTGATCCGTTGGACATAGATCCAATTTTTCAATTTTTTTGATTTCTTAGAATTTTTTTTTTCCGTCTCTGGTGGTATCAAAATGCCGCTGTGCCTGGATATCTTATCTGTTTCTCCAGGAAAATGAATATCTCCAGAAAATATTTTCAGTTCAATACTTTTTTTTTTTCTCTCCACTCGGACTAATCCGCCTACCCGGCTTCTTGTATTTAAAGCGAGTTGTGTATCTACTCCAATGATACTATTGTTCCGGACCATTATGAACGAAGATCCGGGTAAGATATGCACTTCTTCGAGAATGAAAAAAAACCGATCTACTTTCTGGTATTTCGGACTAAATTCTTTTGCTCTTCGATACTCAATCAAATCCTCTTTTTTTATGATTGAATCTACCTCTATGGTCCCATATTTAGTAATTCCTGAACTATTTCTTCTGTATCGTGGATCATCAAAATAAGCAAGAATACTATTTCTACGTAAAATACCATTTATGGGTATTTCAATCGAAATACCAAAACAGGGCATTAGTTCTTTATCTCGTTCTTGATCATATTGTAATGGGATAATGAATCTATTTCTTCGTTTTTTCGCCAAGAAATCAGAATTTTCTTGGAGAATAGAAGGATATATGAAATTCCAATGACCATTGGATATGATTCGATCAGGTCTTGAATAGTCAAGAATTTCCCTATCTTTTTTACCAGAAGTATCCAACAATTTATGTCTTACTCGATGATTAGTCATTGAGAGGTCAAAGATATATCTTTCTTCGAAAGAAAAAGAATGAACATTCATTTGATCTTGATCTTTGTGGAGCGAAAAAGACACTATACTGGATCTGCACGGAACTCCTGCTAATATCCATAAATGACTTGTTTTTGGTAATAGATGAACATTACCATGTGTATATTCAGATGCATGGTTGACATCGGTACTCCAGTGCATTTCTCCCTCTGATTCAGAATAAATATGTTTTCGTACCTTCTCTTTAAAACGAAAAGCAGACGTTCCGGCACGAATCTCAGCAATCACTTGTTCTGATTCTACATATTGATCATTTTGAACTAAAATCAAACTTTTTGGTGGAATATTCACATTATGGATAATATCCCGAGTCTCAACAGTTACATACAAGTCTATAGAACATAGAAAAGCAGGATGCCCATGACGGGTACGTGTGGGATAAACCAAATCCTCGTTGAATTTTATTTTTCCATTAGAAGGAGCTCGTACATGTTCGGCAGTATCACCTGTGAATACTCCACCGGTATGAAAAGTTCTTAATGTTAGTTGAGTACCTGGTTCCCCAATTGATTGACCCGCAATAATACCTACGGCTTCTCCCAATTCGACCAGGTCGCCGTGAGTGGGACTCCGACCATAACATAATTGACAGATCCAAGATGCACTCTTGCAAGTAAAGGGGGTTCGAATATATATTGGTTGTGCCCTAAAGGTTATGAATCGATTGACAAGTCCAATCCCAATATCTTGATTTCGAGCGGCAATGCATCGTGGACCCATATATATATTGTCTGCTAATACACGACCAATTAGTGTTTGGACAAAAATTTTTTCCGTCATCCCATTTCGAGGACTCACGGAAATACCTCGGATAGTACCACAATCCGTTCTACGTACAATAATGTGTTGAACTACTTCAACAAGTCTACGCGTGAGGTATCCGGCATCTGATGTTCGTACAGCAGTATCTACAACTCCTTTGCGGGCTCCGTAGCAGGAAATTATATATTCTGTCAAAGAAAGCCCTTCGCGTAAATTGCTTTGAATGGGTAAATCAATCATTTGTCCTTGGGGATCCGACATTAATCCTCTCATACCTACTAATTGGTGTATCTGAGATGCATTTCCTCTAGCTCCCGAAAAGGACATCAGATGGACTGGATTAGAAGGATCAGTCATCCGAAAATTAGGATTCATTTCTTGTCTCAAATATTCACTTGTAGCATACCATATCTCAATGGATTGACGTAATTTTTCTACCGCATGTACATTTCCATAATGATGGTGTTTTTCAAAAATAAAACTTTGTTGTTCAGTGTCTTGGACTAACCATCCCTTAGAAGGTATTGTTAAAAGATCATCAATTCCTAATGAAATAGATGTAGCAGTGGCTTGCTGGAAACCCAAAGTCTTTACTTGATCCAGAATGTGTGATGTATATGCCATTCCGAAATGATCTATTAATCTGCTAATAAGTCGTTTCATAGCAGTTCCATTTATCACTTTATTGTGAAAGACCAGATCAGCCCGTTCTGCCATAAGTACCTCTATATTCTGCTGAGTAGGATTCGACAATGGACCTGAGTCAGTGATTCGAAAACTTCCTTTCCTCAATCTCAATCTTGATTCACGCAAAAATTCAGAAATTATGATACCAGTGAAACTGGAGAGACCCGAATTCCTACGGGCACGGGCATCACCTAACCTAATCTAATTTATTAGTTTAGATAGCGTATGAATAGGCCCGACAAAACCCCTGTATGGCTTCTTCTATTTCTCGATAAAAAGAAATATGACCAAGAGTGGTTCGAATGTATATACAATGGATTTCTTTTTTTACACTTCCTACTATTAGATAGTGCTCATAAATCTCATGATAAGTACCCAAAGATTCATATTGAACTTCGATGGGAACTTCTCTTGAGCCAATGACACGTTGATCTAGTCTCCATCGGAGCCACAAAGGACTATTTAAACTGATTCGTTTCTGCCGATAAGCTCCAAGTACATCATAGGAACTACAAAAATACAGTTCTTTCTCTTTCGTATACTTATAGTCATTATTGTCAACTGTATTATTTTGATAGTTTCCGCGATTATATGGATTATGCCTATTTGCACAAATACCTCTACGATTCTTGATCGTTAATACATAGAGTCCGATAAGCATATCTTGAGTTGGTACGGAAATGGGATCCCCAATAGCTGGAGACAAGAGATTTATATGAGAAAACATAAGTAAACGAGCCTCCGCTTGAGCTTCCAAAGATAAAGGTACATGAACAGCCATTTGATCTCCATCAAAGTCTGCATTGAAACCCTTACAAACTAATGGGTGTAAACAAATAGCGCGCCCCCCCACTAAAATGGGTTGGAAGGCCTGTATGCCTAATCTATGCAAGGTGGGTGCTCTATTCAACAATACAGGATGCCCCCGCATAACTTCTTGAAGTATTTCCCATACAATGGGTTCTTTTTCCCGAATTTGACTTTTAGCAATCCCTATGTTAGAAGCAACATGTTGTCTGATTAGACCACGAATTAAAAATGTTTGGAAAA